AAATAATAATAATTAATAATATATAATATAATATAAATAATATAATTATAATAATAAATATTAAATATATTAAATAATATATGAAATAAAAATATATTATTATTATATTTATATTTATATATATTAAATATAAATATATAATAAAAATAAATATAATAATAATTAAATAAAAATAACAAATTTTAAATAAAAAAAAATTCTATTCTTTCTATTCTTTCTTATTTATATGCTATGAGAAATAAAAATTATAATAAATATATTTCAATTTTCAATAATAAATATAAATATATTTAATAAAAATAAAAATGATAATTATAAATGATATGAAATTATATAAAAATTATATTGAATTTGAATATATTATATATTTCTTATATATTTCTATATTTAAATTATTTAAATTTTAAATTATTTAAATTTAAATTATATATTTAAATATATTTTTATATTTAATAAATTTAATAAAATAAAAATATAAAATATATTTAATAAAAATAAAATAAATAATAAAAATAAAAAAGAATAATTAATGAAAAATTCAATATAAATAATTAAATTAATAATTAATTAAAATGTAATTTTAATTTTAATAATTAACTAAATGAAATATTAAAAAATATTAAATTAAGAATTAATGAATTAATATTTAATATGAATATAATCATTAATAATTCATAATTCATATTAAATAATTAATTATTATTATTAAATTATTAATATGAATTTAAAATTAATAATAATAATTAATTATATTTAAATATTTTCAATAGTTAAATTAACTATTGAAAATATTATTTAAATATTAATAAAAATCAAATTACAATTTAAAATAATAATAATATAAATATAGAATAGAATATAGAATAGAATAAATAATATTAATATTATAATATTATTTATTCTATTTATAATTATTAATTCTATTTATAATTATTAATATAAAATTCTAAAATAGAATTATTAATTTATTAATATAAAATAGAATTATTAATTTATTAATATAAAAATTATTAATATAAAATTAATATAAAAATACTATAATTATAATAATATAATATTAATTATAATATTAATATAAATAAAATAATAATAATAAATAAAAATACTATAAATAAAAAAATAAAATATAAATTTATAAATTCGAATTAGAAAAAATTCGAATTTATATTTAAAATTCTGAACTTCATTCTCATTATTATAATGAGTAATGAGATTTCTTTTTTTCATCCCAAAAATTCCAAAAATTTTTCTTTTTTATACAATACATAGGTCGTCGATTCGGCAGTGGATAAAAAAAGGGGGGGAGATACCTATCTTTCCTGTACCTGTAAATGGTTCAAAAAAAATTATCCATATGAGTATTCTACATCGGATAAATTCCCAATTATTCATTTTTTTTTTATCATTTTAAAAACATTTCGGTACTAACGTAGCGGTAGAAAGAGTACCATGGTATGCTGTGCCTGGACTTCAAACAATTTATCTTTAACCATGTAAAAGACCTCAACATTATTGGTTGATAGAGAATCAAAGTTCATTTACCAATTAGTCACGAAATGCTATGGTTCTTAGATATGATTTCTGAATGAAATCCAATTACGAAGTAATTCGTCGAGATTGTGCACCCTTTTTCCTATTTCTTCTATAAAGCTCAAAAAATAAAAAATATATAAATATCAAGTGCAGCCGGTGAAATCCAACCGATTCTTGAAATACACAACTCGCACACACTCCCTTTCCAAAAAAAATCAATACACCCAACACTACGCTTAGATTTATTGGATTTGTTGCTAAAATATCGGTATTAAACTCGAAACTCCCAGCGGATGGCCAGTGCCCCACGTAAACAAAAGAATCGGTTATATTTTTCATATGCTCCCCTCTTATAGATAGGACTAGGACTAAGATGAAATTAAACAAAAGGATTTGCAAATAAAAGAGCTAATGCCACGACCAGTCCATAAATTGTTAAAGCTTCCATAAAAGCCAGACTAAGCAATAAAGTACCTCGTATTTTACCCTCTGCTTCTGGTTGTCTCGCAATACCTTCTACAGCTTGGCCCGCAGCAGTACCTTGACCAACCCCAGGTCCAATAGAAGCAAGCCCTACAGCCAATCCAGCAGCAATAACGGAAGCAGCAGAAATAAGTGGATTCATGGTAATTTCCTCGTACCAAAAGAAAGAAATGGTTAATGATACAACCAACCAATGAATTACTACTTAATCTTTATCTACTTCTTTTTTTACTTCTACTTTTACTTTGACTATTTACTTTACTACACTACTTTTTTACTTTACTTAAACTTATTTTACTTACTTATTTTTTTTTTTTTTGATTGATCCTTATCACTAAAATCTATCGGGTCGAAGTAGCTAAAAACTCCAACAGAATATTACTGAATTTTCAGAACTACTTCCATATACCGTATACCGTTTTTCCTTTCTTTCTACCCATGATGGAGTTTTATGTAAATAGATATATACGGTTTTAGTCATTGTGTTTTCTTGTTTATAAACTCTTCTATTCTTTCATTCAATTAACAATCACATAAAAAATAGAAAAAGGACTGATATTGTAATCCATATAAATGAAGTGGGTTAGAAAAAAGAAATAGGGATAATTTCTATCTAACTAGTAAATAACATATACTTTTGTTTCTTCCATAACGTAAACTACCTGCACTTTTTATTCTATTAACTATGAAATAGTATTCTGGAACCATTCTTCGAAACATACACAAGGACTTATACTCATAGACATTACATATATATTATATATAGTAGGACCCCCCCCAACCCTTCTTTCTATTCCAAACTCTGCAATATCATCTATCTTTCTTCATATATACAATAGATACATATTTGTAGCTATTTGCATTTTCTTCTACAACCATGTGGATTATATTGAACCCTGCATTGCTTGAATTGGGATAGGATAAGCTTAAAAAAAACTATTTCGAAAGTTAGTCAATGATGACCCTCCATGGATTCACCTATATAAGCCGCAGCCAAAGTTGCAAAAATAAGAGCTTGAATACCACTTGTAAATAATCCAAGAAACATGACAGGTATAGGAACTACTGAAGGCACTAAAGAAACAAGAACAACAACTACTAATTCATCAGCCAATATATTCCCGAAAAGTCGAAAACTAAGAGATAAAGGTTTTGTGAAATCTTCTAGGATATTAATTGGTAAAAGTATTGGAGTTGGTTGAATGTATTTCCCGAAATATCCCAATCCTTTTTTGCTAAGACCCGCATAGAAATATGCCACTGACGTGGGTAAAGCTAAAGCAACAGTAGTATTTATATCATTCGTGGGCGCAGCTAACTCCCCATGAGGTAACTTTATGATTTTCCAAGGTAAAAGAGCACCTGACCAGTTAGAAACAAAAATAAATAGGAACATCGTTCCAATAAATGGAACCCAAGGACCATACTCCTCTCCAATCTGAGTTTTGCTCAAGTCTCGAATAAATTCAAGGACATATTCGAAGAAATTCTGCCCGTCGGTCGGAATGGTTTGTGGATTCCGAACAGCTATGATGGCTGAACCTAATAAGATAGCAATTACAACCCAAGAAGTGATAAGTACTTGGGCATGAATTTGTAAACCTCCTATTTCCCAATATAAATGTTGGCCTACTTCTACACCTGACATATCGTATAACCCTTTGAGTGTTTTAATGGAATATGGTATAACATTCATATTGTCCTCTAATAGAAATCGAACTTAAAACTTAAAAAAAGGAATTATTTTGATTCAACCATCTCTTTCTCAACTCATTTACCTTCATTCATGAATTGAAGTTAGGAATAATATATCATATATTTAGGATACCAAGAAATCACATAAAAAAAAAAATACCAATTTAGAATTGTAAATTTTATGAAAATTCAAATAATCAAATAAAATATTCAAATTAAATATTCAAAACATAGTTAAAACTCCAAGAAATGCAAACCAAAATAATAACCAATCAAAGAAATCCATGGAGTTCACCAAAAACGAACTGATCTTCTTCTTCTTAACTATTTAATTATAAGATAATCAACCTTTTTTTATACAGCTATTTCGGCCCTCACAAATTGCGGATACTAATTTGGTAAGAATCAATCGAATCGAAGCTATAGCATCATCGTTGGCCGGAATAGAAATATCTGCAAGATCTGGGTCACAATTTGTATCGATTAAACAAATCGTCGGAATACCCAAAATGACACATTCTCGAAGAACCGTATATTCTTCTTGCTGATCAACGATAATTACAATATCGGGCAATCCCGTCATATATTTGATCCCGCCCAGATATGTTTGCAAGGTGGATAACTTTCTCTTCAACATTGCTGCATCTCCTTTTGGGAGACAGTTGAGTTTCCCCATTTTTTGTTCTGCTCTCAAGTCCCTGAACTTCTGAAGTCTTGTTTCTGTAGTAGACCAATTCGTTAACATACCACCAAGCCATTTTTTATTAACATAATGACATCTAGCCCTTATTGCTGCTGATGCTACTAAATCCGCTGCTTTATTTTTTGTGCCAACGATTAAGAAGTTTTTTCCCCTACTTGCTGCATCAAAAACTAAATCGCAGGCTTCTGATAAGAAACGAGCAGTTATAGTAAGATTTGTAATATGAATACCTTTACGCTTTGCAGAGATGTAAGGAGCCATTCTAGGATTCCATTTCTTAGTACCATGACCAAAATGAACTCCCGCTTCCATCATCTCTTCCAAATTGATGTTCCAATATCGTCTTCCCATTTTCCCACACTTCTCTTTGTTTTTTTTTTCAAAGAGATTCAGTACCCTGTGAAATAAATAATTGTTCCGACGGAACTTTCTACCAGGATTGACCATTGATCTACGACCCAAACCATGAATTTATTTTCATTCTTTATTTTTCGTTGATTACCAAATCCATAATGGGACCAGAGAGTTCAAGTAAAAAGAATAAACCTCTTATTAGGAATTACTAAATTTTGTAAATGATTGGTCTGATGTCCCATGGAAATTGTTTGGGACGCAAGAACAAAAAAATTCTCTATAGTGTAACAAAATATCTCTCATTTCCAATTCGAATAGATTCTTTCTTTTTATTTTCAAATGAATGTTTTTATCTTGCTTTGAACGATGTACTAATTTTTTGAATCCAGTACCAACCGGTATAATCCCCCCCAGAACAACGTTCTCTTTCAGCCCTTTCAACCAATCAATACGACCTCGTAGAGCAGCTTTTGCTAAAACTCGAGCAGTTTCTTGAAAACTCGCTTCGGATATGAAACTTTGAGTATTCAGAGATGACTTCGTTATTCCCAATAAGATTGCCCGATAACAGATCGCTTCGTCCAAAACACGCCCTGCTCGCTCTGCTCGCAACAATCCAATCAGTTCCCCAGGTGAAAAAACATTAGACATTCCATCTTCTGAAACCAACACTTTTGATGTTACTTGACGTACAATAATCTCTATATGTCTATTATGGATCTGTACCCCCTGGGATCGATAAACCTTTTGGATCTTATTAACCAAAGAGATACGACTTTGGGCTATGGTTAGTTCAGCTCCAATCAAGAATCCCCAGGGGAGCCCAAGAATCCTTCGGATACGTTCGTCCCAACCTTCAACTCTCCTTTCGAGGTTCATCGATATTGAATCAATTGAACGAACTTCTAAGATTTGTTCCACTTTTGGAAGACCTTGCGTGATATCGCCGGATCTCGATTTTTCATATATAAATGTAATTAATGTATCTCCTTCATAAAAAGTTTCCCCATAATGGCCATGAACAGTTGCTCCCGGAGTGACCAAATAGGGCTTAGCTGATCTTATAACTAAAGAGTCAAGATGAACAATGCAAATTTGACCAGATTTTTTTATGCGTGATCCGTATTTCAATAGACATATGTTTTCACAAAGAAATAGGCCAAGGCTAATTATTGTCCATGCCTCTTCACAATAATCGTGATGGAGAAAACACCAATTCAAATGGAATGAATTCCAAATGATGTTACTACATGGATCGGGATTATAAATCCTCCTATTTTCATCTAGGAAACAGTATTGAAATTGAAGTACTTGGAAAGTCTGTTGAAAATTGTCAAGTAACAAATATTTCTTTAAAAAGATTTGATTATAAGTTATTAAATAGTAAGATGAACAAGGATTCGCTATTTTAGGTACAATAGTCCCTAAGGGACCCAACAAATCCCTAATTGGATTCATGGGATACGATTCTTTTGTCGCATTATTATATCTAGAAGTATTGAAGGGGCCAATTCGAGAACAATTGGATGATGGCAAAATTCGGAAAGATTGGCATTCCTTATTTCGATTCAACAACGTACCAAGAGTTCCCTGATGTTGGGGAAATGCTTGAGTCTTCGCCTTGGAATCAAAAGGATTGATATTAGTACGATCTAATCCAATATTGGAAATCAATCCCGAACCTGGCGTATCATACCTTTTTACGGTATACGAAATAGTGGACTTTACTAACTCAATTCTGATGAAATCACGAAGTAAATAATTTGCCCTTATTTCAACAAAGGAAGCATGAACCTCTTCTTCTATAGAACTCTTTTTTTCTTGGTCCCAATTCAATACTAAGCAAGCCCGAACTAATTGAATACTTGTGTGAGAAATTCCTCGAATTGACTTGCCATTTTCATAAAGTATATAATTGACAATTCGAAGTTGTACATTATCCTTTTCCTGCAAGAGATCCTGAGGGAAAAGTGTTGCTAAATTTATCCCATCGGATATTTCATATGTGACTACGGGCCGAACCAAAACAAAATATTTTTTTTTTATAGGTGTGATCCGTTGGACATAGATCCAATTTTGAAATTTTTTTGATCCCTTATAATTTTGTTTTTCCATTCCTGGTGGTATCAAAATGCCGCTGTGCCTAGATATTTTATCCGTCTCTCCAGGAAAATGAATATCTCCAGAAAAAATTTTCAGTTCAATACTCTTTTTTTTTCTCTCCACTCGGACTAATCCACCTACTCGGCTTCTTGTATTTATATTTAAAGCAAGTCGTGTATCTATTCTAACGATACTATTGTTCCGGACCATTATGGGTGAAGATCCGGGGAAGATATGCACTTCCTCGGGAATGAAAAAAAATCGATCTACTCTCATTTTCATTTGGTATTTCGGACTAAATTCTTTTGCTCCTCGATACTCAATCAAATCCTCTTTTTTTACGATTGAATCTACTTCGACAATCCCATATTTAGTAATTCCCGAACTGCTTCTTCTGTATCGCGGATCATCAAAATAAGCAAGAATACTATTTCTACGTAAAATACCATTTATAGGTATTTTAATAGAAATACCAAAAGAGGGTATTAGTTGATTTTCTCGTTCTTGATCATATTGTAAGGGAATCATGAATCTATTTCTTCGCTTTTTCGCCAAGGAATCATCGGAATTCTCTTGACGAATAGAGGGATCTATGAGATTCCAATGACCATTGGATATGATTCGATAAGGTTTTGAATACTCAAGAATTTTCCTATCCTTTTTACTTTTATCAAAAGTATCCAACAATTTATGTCTTACTTGATCATTAGTCAGTGAGAAATCAAAGACAAAGATATATTTTTCTTCGACAGAAAAAGAATTAGAATTCATTTGATCTTGATCCTTGTGGAGTGAAAAAGACACTATACTGGATCTGCATAGACCTACTGCTAATATCCATAAATGACTTGTTTTTGGTAATAGATGAACATTACTATATGGATATTCGGGCGCATGATGCACATCAGTACTCCAGTGCATTTCTCCTTCTGACTCAGAATAAATATGTTTTCGAACCCTCTCCTTAAAACGAAAAGTGGACGTTCCGGCACGAATCTCGGCAATCACTTGTTCCGATTCTACATATTGATCATTTTGAACTAAAATCAAACTTTTTGTTGGAATATTAACATTATGTAGAATATCTCGACTTTCAATAGTTACATACAAGTCTATAAAACATAGAAAAGCAGGATGCCCATGACGGGTACGTGTGGGATGAACCAAATCCTCATCAAATTTAATTTTTCCATTAGAGGGAGCTCGTACATGTTCGGCAGTACCACCTGTGAATACTCCGCCGGTATGAAAAGTTCTTAATGTTAGTTGAGTCCCCGGTTCCCCAATTGATTGACCCGCAATAATGCCTACAGCTTCTCCCAACTCAACCAGGTCACCATGAGTAGGACTCCGGCCATAACATAATTGACAGATCCAAGATGTACTCCTGCAATTAAAAGGGGTTCGAATATATATTGGGTGTGCTCGAAAGGTTATAAATCGATTGACAAGTCCAATTCCAATATCCTTATTTCGAGTGGCAATACATCGTAGACCGATATATATATCGTCTGCTAATACACGACCAATTAGTGTTTGGACAAAAATTTTTTCCGTCATCCCATTTTGAGGACTCACGGAAATACCTCGGATAGTACCACAATCCGTTCTACGTACAAGAATGTGTTGAACTACTTCAACAAGTCTACGCGTGAGGTATCCAGCATCCGATGTTCGTACAGCAGTATCTACAACTCCTTTGCGGGCTCCGTAGCAAGAAATTATATATTCTGTCAAAGAAAGCCCTTCGCGTAAATTGCTTTGAATGGGTAAATCAATCATTTGTCCTTGAGGATCCGACATTAATCCTCTCATACCTACTAATTGATGTACTTGAGATGCATTTCCTCTAGCCCCCGAAAAGGACATTAGATGGACTGGATTAGAGGGATCAGTCATCCGAAAATTCGGATTCATTTCTTGTCTCAAATATTCACTTGTAGCATACCATATCTCAATGGATTGACGTAATTTTTCTACCACGTGTACATTCCCATAATGATGGTTTTTCTCTAAAAGAAAACTTTGTTGTTCAGCGTCTTGGACTAACCATCCCTTAGAAGGTATTGTTAAAAGATCATCAATTCCTAATGAAATAGATGTAGCAGTGGCTCGCTGGAAACCCAAAGTCTTCACTTGATCCAGGATATGTGATGTATATGCCATTCCGAAATGATCTATTAATCTGCTAATAAGTCGTTTCATAGCAGTTCCATCTATCACCTTATTGTGAAAGACCAGATCGGCCCGTTCTGCCATAAGGACCTCCCATATTCTGCTGAGTAAGATTCCACAATGGGCCTGAGTCAGTGATTCGAAAACTTCCTTTCCTCAATCTTTATTCACACAGAAATTCAGAAATTTTGATACCAGTGAAATTGGGGAGACCCGAATTCCCGCGAGTATGGACATCACTAATATAATTTATTTTAGATAGCCTATGAGTAGGCCCGGCAAAACCCCTGTATGGCTTCTTCTATTTCTCGATAAAAAGAAAGATGACCAACAGTAGTTCGAATGTATATACAACGAATTTTTCTTTTTACACTTCCCACTATTCGATAGTGTTTATAAATCTCATTAGAATTACCAGAAGATTCATATTGAACTTCGATGGGAACTTCTCTTGAGCCAACGACGCGTTGATCTAATCTCCACCGGAGCCACAAAGGACTATCTAAATGGATTCGTTTCTGCCGATAAGCCCCAAGTGCATCATAAGAACTATAAAAAGACGGCTCTTTTGCTTTTGTATACTTACAGTCATTATTGTCAACAGCTTCCTTTTTATAGTTTCTGCAATTAGAATTATATTGATTATACCTATTTGCACAAATACCCCGGGGGTTCCCGATCGTTAATACATAGAGCCCAATAAGCATATCTTGAGTTGGTACGGAAACGGGATCCCCAATAGCTGGAGACAAGAGATTCATATGAGAAAACATAAGTAAACGCGCTTCCGCTTGAGCTTCCAAAGATAAAGGTACGTGAACAGCCATTTGATCCCCATCAAAGTCTGCATTGAAGCCTTTACAAACTAATGGGTGTAAACAAATAGCGCGCCCCTCCACTAAAATGGGTTGGAACGCCTGTATGCCTAATCTATGTAGGGTAGGCGCTCTATTC